GAATAAAGGGGCGAATTAATACAAATACAGATCAAACTAACGATATTAAGCATAACAGACATTTTGTTCTTGGAGATAATTGCATTTTGGTTGCATTTTTGATATAAGGAAAAAGAAAGAAAGTAAATAAGGTAGACAAAAAATCCTTCTTCTTTTTCTTTGAATTCACCCAACCAAAAATCCTCCAATTCTCAAAGGAGAATAGAAGAAACCATACTTTCATACAATATCTTAATTGAATTCTATGTAATGATCAATAAATTCAGTTGAATTCTATATCTATATGTATCAAAATTCTAGTACCGGTCTATTCTATATATTCTATAGATATAGAAGATCTATATTCTATAGATATGATAGGCAATTTATCTAGATATTTATTTGGGCTGGAGTTGACAAACAACCAATAACAATATTATTGTTTCTTAGTGTCGATTAGAAATTGAAATGGGGCGTGGCCAAGTGGTAAGGCAGCGGGTTTTGGTCTCGCCATCCGGAGGTTCGAATCCTTCCGTCCCAGCATGAGCACGGATCCATTTCTCCATTATTCCCATATAAACCCTATAACATAATATAAAAAGGAAGTGGGGGGGGGGTTGGATAGCAGTTAATCTATATTACTTTAAACATCTGTGTCTGTTCGAATTTGATTAACAAATTATCAAATCCCGTATTATTATTATATAGTATATAGTAGATATAAAACATCTATAACAAACAGTGACAACAGTTCAGTCTATCTGATAGATAGGAGAAACCTTGCCTATTTTTTTTAGATTTTGATTTTCGTAATCTGATTAAAAGAATCAAAATTCAAATATTAACTTACATTATTTTATTTTTTTATACATCTCATAAATACATCTCATAAAAAAAAAGGATTTCTTTCTTCTTATCTTATTTCTTTCTTCGTTTCTTTGATCTATTTTACATTTTTATTTGAAATTAGTGATGAGTCAATTCAAAAAGAAAGACGGATCTTCCTATAAAGATCAAAGACGATCCTTATTGTCCAATTTTCTTCAAACCCAACCCAATCAAATTAAAGTAAATTAAATAATGATGTTTAATTAAAATAAAATAGTGAATTTCATTTAGAAATATTTATTAAAAAGAAATTCATAAAAAAATATTTTTAATGATTCCACGTACAGGAAATCATTAAAAAAGTGGGAAATCGTTTAATTTCTCTTATTAAGTCACTTGAAGATGCAGATTCAAAAACTTATTCGTTTATATTAGTTTATATTATCTATTATATTATCTATATATTCTAATTATCTATATATTCTATTAGGTATATATTATATATTCTTATTCTATCTTCTTATTCTGTTAGTCTGTTATAGTCTGTTAAATATGTTAAAAATGCTGTCTTGCTAAGATTTTTTTAGAAAAATATTGTTTCATTTATCATATATTCATATATAGAAGAAAAAGCGTAGATTGCGATGTCTATGGACAGCTGAACCGATGACTATTCATGATTCCATAATTGAATCAATTCCATACCGGTTCCAAATTCGAGGAATTTTATGGTAAAACTTCGTTTGAAACGATGTGGTAGAAAGCAACGTGCGACTTGAAGGACACGACCCGTTGTGGATTTTTATATCCGCCATTTTCGATTTGTCTAGAAATGAGGTGCTCTTGGCTCGACATTGTTTGTTCTGTTACACTTGAACCCTTCGTTTTTTGTCGGGTTGTAAATAGTCCATGATGGAGCTCGAACCGAAAGTATTCATTCATTTCTCAGGGGCAAGGATCTAGGGTTAATGCCAATTAACTGGAACAACTTCGTAAATATATGGAAAATCGAAAGGATCCAATTCGAGCAAGTTTCCAATTCAAAAGCAAAACTTGTTGAAATTGATCCCAATTTTTCGATTCAACGTGTATCATATTAGAATCCACCGTCCATAGGATTCTTTGATAGAAAGAAATAAAAAAGGGTATGTTGCTGCCATTTTGAAAAGATTAAGAAACACCGAAGTAATGTCTAAACCCAATGATTAAAAATAGGAATAAAGGGTTTAAAAACAAGGAAACACCCTTTTAGTTGTTAATTCTTTCGATAGTCTCAATAACTGGATCTGACTAAAGAATCCAAATAGAATTTGAAATAGTTTAACCGGGATAAACGAAAGGGAGTAAAGACTACTCAATAAATGAAATTCACTCAAAATATTCTTTGAGAGTTATCCGACTTGAGTTATGAGTATGAACGGTTTCTTTTTCATTTTTCAGGAAGAAAAAAGATTGGAATCGTAGTCTAATTGATTTTATAGGACCATTTGTTATTTAATTTATTATAGATACATAGACAAAACTTCGAATTAAATCATTTTTTCTCGAGCCGTACGAGGAGAAAACTTCCTATACGGTTCCAGGGGGGGTATTGTTCATCTATATCTATCCCAATGAGCCGTCTACCGAATCGTTGCAATTGATGTTCGATCCCGAAGAGAAGGAAAAGATCTTAGAAAAGTAGGCTTTTATG